TTTTATATTTTATTTAACTATATTTAGAAAATTAAAATAGATTTTTTTCTCAATTGGAAATTTCCAATTGAGAAAAAAAGTGATACTTAGTATTAAAAAAGTGATACTTAGTATTATTAGAATTAAGTCCCAGGCCTTATGCTTATGTCATGTCAATTGCGAAATATCTCGTTTGTTGTAACACTTCCTAAAAAACTATTCCATTGGACTAACAATGGGAAGGAAGAAGGCGAGTCGTTCTGCTAATTCCCCATTCTCCAATCAGTCCTTCCCATGGGTTAGTGTCCCACCAAATAATTGGAGGAGTGAAATCCTAATCGAATTCAAAAAAAGCAGTAAGTCCAAGGAAATAAACTAATAAAAAATACGTATTTTTTTTTCGGATTAAACAAAGGGATTCGCAAATAAAAGTGCTAACGCTACAACCAGTCCATAAATTGTTAAAGCTTCCATAAAAGCCAGACTAAGCAATAAAGTACCTCGTATTTTTCCCTCCGCCTCGGGCTGTCTCGCGATCCCTTCTACAGCTTGGCCCGCAGCAGTACCTTGACCAACCCCAGGTCCAATAGAAGCAAGCCCGACGGCCAACCCAGCAGCAATAACGGAAGCGGCAGAAATCAGTGGATTCATGATAAGTTCCTCACACCAAAATAAGTAAATAGTTAATGATACAATCAACCAATAAATTATGACTTAATTATTCCATCGCTAAGATCTATACAGTCGAAGGAAATAAGAACTCGGAATTGAAGTAATAATATTATTATTGAATCATCAGAACGGCTTCGATATTTCTTTTTTAGTTTTTATTCACAGAATTTTTTTGAATCCATACCATTCTTTTTGAATTTTTCGTTTTTTCTTATTTTCTTGATTGAATCTCTTTATTCAATAGTCACTTTATTTTATTCATTTAATATTCAATTCACAACTACAAAGGAAATGGGGGGGATTCCATTGGAATTCCTATCTAAATTAACAGTAATAGAGCCGCAGCCGCTTAGATATTACATATATAACTAATTAATATCTAATATTACATATACATGTGTTTCTTGGATAACGTAAATCAACCATTCATATCTTACATTCAATCGGATTATAGAATCATTCTTCGAAACATTCACAAGAGTTGTCTTATACTAATTAGAGTACATACATCTAGTTCGGCCCCCCCTAACCAATCCATTTTTTTTATAAATTTGAATTTAGTTTTTTGTAAATCTTTATTTTTTCTTTTTTTACTCGCCGACGCAGGTACAATCAATCTACATGGACAAATTCGTTAGATCGAATCGTTGCATCGAAATAGAAGTATTTGATTGATCTAAGTTCAGGTAATTTATTATTTATTAAAATTCTCTTTTGGTCAACCGTTTAATTGGATGAAATCAACTTGAATGGGAATTTTTCTATATAACAATAGCATCTTTTTTAAAATAGCACACTATAATACTATAAGTATTACAATCCTAATTATTATTCAGATTATGATTACTAATATCTAATAATATTGAATATTGGAATTAAATGAACAAAACAATATAAAGATAGTATTCATTGGGGGGGATAAATAGACCGAACTGGAATTTTAGGAAAAAGATCTTTTCGATCTCTTTCCTTTTTTTTACTTCCCCTTTTGTTTGTTGCAATTCCCTAATACCGCTAATATCTTATTTTTGACTATTACTTCTATACTTTATATAGTTTATATTTATATAATTTATCTAATATATTTTTATATATTATGCTCCTTAAGCAGATTATCTTGATACGCACATATATTGCGTAAGGCTTAAACTAAAAAAAGACTATTTCGAAAACTAGTCAATGATGACCCTCCATGGATTCGCCTATATAAGCCGCAGCTAAAGTTGCAAAAATAAGAGCTTGAATACCGCTTGTAAATAATCCAAGTAACATGACGGGTATAGGAACCACTGAAGGTACTAAAGAAACAAGAACAAGAACTACTAATTCATCAGCTAATATATTTCCGAAAAGTCGAAAACTAAGCGATAGGGGTTTTGTGAAATCTTCTAAAATATTAATGGGTAAAAGGATTGGAGTTGGTTGAATGTATTTACCAAAATAACCTAATCCTTTTTTACTAAGACCCGCATAGAAATATGCTACTGACGTGAGTAAAGCTAAAGCAACAGTAGTATTTATATCATTTGTAGGCGCGGCTAATTCCCCATGAGGTAACTGTATGATTTTCCAAGGTAAAAGAGCACCCGACCAATTCGAAACAAAAATAAATAGAAACAAAGTTCCAATAAAGGGAACCCATGGACCGTATTCTTCGCCAATCTGAGTTTTGCTCACATCTCGAATGAATTCAAGAACATATTCGAAGAAATTCTGACTGTCAGTAGGAATGGTTTGTGGATTACGAACAGCTATAATGGCTGAACCTAATAAGATAGCAATTACAACCCAAGAAGTAATAATTACTTGGGCATGGACTTGAAAACCTCCTATTTTCCAATAGAAATGTTGGCCGACTTCCACACCGGATATATCGTATAAGCCTTTTAGTGTGTTGATATAACATAATAGAACATTCATATTGCCCTCTGAAAAAAATAGAACTTTAAAAAGAATTATTTTGATTCAACCTTCTCTTTTTTCGACTTGCCTAGTTGACTTATATATATTTGTATACCAATTAATTACATAATATCCATTACATAATATCCATTACATAATATCCCTAGTTACTTGTATCTCTTTTAGGAATCATAACCGATTTCATAAATCTATGGAGTTCCCAAAAGAATTTTTTTATTTTATTATTCATTATTAATATGAATCAAGGATTTCGTATATAACTAGAACGACCCTCACAAATTGCAAATACTAATTTGTTAAGAATTAATCGGATTGAAGCTATCGCGTCATCATTTGCTGGGATCGAAATATCAGCGAGATCTGGGTCACAATTTGTATCGATTAAACAAATCGTTGGAATTCCCAAAATCATACATTCTCGAAGAGCCATATATTCTTCTTGCTGATCAACGATTATTACAATATCAGGTAATCCAGTCATATATTTGATCCCGCCCAGATATGTTTGCAAGTGAGATAATTGTCTCTTCAACATAGCTGAATCTCTTTTCGGAAGACGATTGAGTCTCCCCATCTTTTGTTCCGTTCTCAAGTCCCTGAACTTATGAAGTATCGTTTCCGTAGTATACCAATTCGTTAACATACCGCCTAGCCATTTTTTATTAACATAATGACAACGGGCCCTTATTGCAGCCCGTGCTACTGAATCGGCTGCTTTATTTTTGGTACCAACAATTAAGAATTGCTTTCCCCTACTTGCTGTATCAAAAACTAAATCACAAGCTTCTGATAAAAAACGGGCAGTTCTAATAAGATTTATAATATGAATACCTTTACGCTTTGAAGAGATATAAGGTTCCATTCTAGGATTCCATTTACTAGTACCATGACCAAAATGAACTCCTGCTTCCATCATTTCTTCCAAATGGATGTTCCAATATCTTCTTGTCATTTATTTATCCACACCTCCTTTCTTTTTATTAAAAAAAAGAGAGACGAGGTGCCCTGAAATAGAAATAAATAATTGTTCCGATGGAACCTTCGTTTCTACCTCTAACGGATATTGGCCATTGATACATGATTCAAACCATTAATATTAATTTCTTTCTATTCTATTTGTTATTTTATTATCTTTATTACTATATACCAAATAAAAATAAAAAAAAAATGACCGCAAATACAAATAGCTAAAAAGAAAGGGGGTGAATCCGCTCTTAGGAATCATTCAACCCTCGAAATGATTGTCTCAGTGTATCGTGTAAATTCCTTGAAATGAAAAAATAAAATAATTCTCTGTGGTGGAACAAAATATCTCGCATTTCTGCCTCGAATAGTTTATTGTTTTTGGTTTCCAAAGGAATGTTGGTATGTTGCCTTGAACGTTGCACTAATCCGTTGAATCCCGTACCAACGGGTATCATCCCCCCTAGAACAACGTTCTCTTTCAGACCTTTCAACCAATCGATACGACCCCGGAGAGCGGCTTTTGCTAAAACTCGAGCAGTTTCTTGAAAACTTGCTTCGGATATAAAACTTTGAGTATTTAGAGATGCTTTCGTTATTCCCAATAAGATAGCTCGGTAACAGATCGCTTCTTCCAAAGCGCGCCCTGTTCGTTCCGCCCGCAACAATTCAATCAGTTCTCCGGGTGAAAAAACATTAGACATTCCCTCTTCTGAAACCAACACTTTTGATGTTATTTGACGCACAATAATTTCTATATGTCGATTATGAATCTGCACCCCCTGAGATCTATAAACTTTTTGGATCTTATTAACCAAAGAGATACGCCCTTGCACTATAGTTAGCTCAGCACCAATCAAGAATCTCCAAGGAATTCCAATAATTTTTGTTATACTCTTGTTCCAACCCTCAATTCTCTTTTCTAGGTTCATCGATATTGAATCAATCGAACGCACTTCTAACACTTGTTCCACTTTTGGAAGACCTTGCGTTATATCCCTAGATCTCGATTTTTCATATATAAATGTAACTAATGTATCTCCTTCGTAAAGGATTTCTCCATAATGGCCATGAACGGTTGCTCCCGGAGTGGCCAAATAAGCTTTAGCTGATCTTATTACTACAGAGTCAATTTGAACAATTAGAACTTGACCCGATTTTAAGTGCGGTCCGTTTTTGGCTATACATAAATTTTCACAAATAAACTGCCCAAGGCTAATTATTCTAGACGCTTCTTCACAATAATTATGATGGAGAAAATTCCAATTCAAATTGAATGGATTCAAAACGATGTTACCGCGCGGATCGGGATTATTATAAATAGAAACCCTACCATTTTCATCCATTAAATAATATTTAAGCACTTGAAAAGTCTCTTTGAAATTGTCAAGTTGTAAATATTTAGTTACCGAGATCTGATTATAAGTTATTAAATGGTAAAATGAATAAAAATGCGCAATTTG